CATGGTATTTCCCCGTTCTCTCCTCCGATCGAGATATCCCCCGTTTCGCCCAAGAAAGATAAATTGAATCATCAAAAATTTGGAGCGTGAAGTGCAATTAGATCCATTTTTGAGGGGATTCATATTACTATTATCAATTATAATAATTTATGGTTGGCTTGGTTGGACTAAAAAAATTAAGTATCCAGGCTCCGTTTAGAAAAAACCCAATTGGATTGGTAAGATATCTATGATTGCTATTCATATTTTTTCTTTGTAAAGAGATCCTAATTGTCAAGCAAAATTATCTCAACTCTAATATTGTATAAAATGAATTGAAAAAAAAAAAAGAAATACAAAAAGAAATGGTAATGGGAGCATTTGTCCTATATGTACAAATCCAAATCGGGCGGATCTTTACCCGGAGTAGAGCATAAACCTAAAAAGATGAAACAGACCCATTCAGGAACAAGAAAATACCATCGCGGTTTGAATTAAATCTCGATGAAAGAATACATCAATGAGAAGTAAATTCGATAAGTTTAATGACCCTTTCTTATAACTTATAATTTTATAATGGAAAATCTAAAATATAAAAAAGGAGTCAAAACTCGTCTTTATTGAAAAATCGAAGAAAAGCCCTTTCGTTAGAAGTAAGAAAGAACCTTTCTAGAAAAAAAAAAAGAAAAAGGGCTGGAATCTATACATTGATTCACAATTTTTTTGAACCGTATGCATCAAAAGACGCATGTACGGTTCCTAAGGGATACAATTTTACCCTAATCAACCGACTTTATCGAGAAAGATTACTTTTTTTAAGCCAAGGGATTACTAGCGAGCTTGCGAATCAACTTATTGGTCTTCTGATATTTCTCAGTATGGAGGATGATGCCAAAGAGATGCATTTGTTTATAAACTCTCCTGGGGGCTGGGTAATACCTGGGATTGCCCTTTATGATACTATGCAAATTGTGCTACCAGAAATCCGTACAGTATGCGTAGGATTAGCCGCTTCAATGGGATCTGTTATCCTGGTCGGAGGAGAAATTACCAAACGTCTAGCATTCCCTCACGCTTGGCGCCAATGAGATTTTTATTTGAGAGAAAAAAGAAGACTATGCCTTCGCCATATGAATACTAAGTAATAATAGCATGGCACTTCGAATTCGATATGAGAAATTTTTGTATTGTTTTTTTTTAAAACATTAGATTCTGTATCGAGAGAGTAGTATGAGATTCAGGGGTATTTCCGATTTTATCTTATCTATCGGGAGTTCAGTTCAGCGTCACAAACTTTTTTGTTTTCATGCCGGAGAGTTCTTAACAATATTTATGTTATGAAAGAGTACGAAAAAAAAAAAAAAGATTTTTTCCTTATTTGATAGGATTAAAAAGAAACTTTGGGATTGCTGAATCACAGACAAAAAAAGAAAAAAGAAACATATAAAGCAACGGAGCCATCATAGTATTTTTTAACTCCTCCGAAAGGAAGGATGGCAATTTGATTATTTACCCATCTGATCTGAGTCTGATAGATTCTTTTTTTTTTTTTTCTTTCTTCAATAGAAAGGAGGGGGGTCAATTTTCTTGTAGAGCCGTATGCACAAAAGATGCCTGTACGGTTGTTTAATTCTATCTTTTTTCTATTCTTTATCTTTCTTTTCTCTTTGCTTTATCATGCGAGATAGGGGAAGCTTTTATTTTGTTATATCATCAGGGTAATGATGCATCAACCTGTTAGTGGTTTTTATATGGCACAAGTAGGCGAATTTGTCCTGGAAGCGGAAGAACTGCTGAAACTGCGTGAAACCCTCACAAGGATTTATGCAAAAAGAACGGGCAACCCCTTATGGGTTGTAACCGAAGATCTGGAACGAGATGTTTTTATGTCAGCAACAGAAGCCCACGATTATGGAATTGTTGATCTTGTAGCAGTTCTTTGAGATTTTATCTTCGAATTGAATATTCTATTAAATAGAAGTAATTCATCATCATTCGGTTAGGATCAATCTAAACCAACCCATCATATTATGTATACGATTCAACATGCCAACTATTAAACAACTTATTAGAAATACAAGACAGCCAATCAGAAATGTCACGAAATCCCCCGCTCTTCGGGGGTGCCCTCAGCGTCGAGGAACATGTACTAGGGTGTATGTGCGACTCGTTTAGATCATGAGCTGGCACAAAAGCAAGAAAACTACTTTTACAGTATCAACGATCAGTACCGGTGAATGGGATAGGATGGAAAAAGGAACTCCATTCATTATTAAAAAAAAACTCTATCATATCCCTCTATTGTGTATTAAGTTTATGGTTTCTGTTGGTGTAAATCCAATCACCTGAATTTAAGATGATAAGAAATTCTCCATTGGTAACAAATGGTTATCCATTAAGCGGAGGAAATCTTATTTTAAAAGCATAAAACATAAAGATTAGGTAGGCTCCCAATCTGGCAAGAACGGACTAAGAGGGTCAGCTACCCAGCAAACTTTCATAATTAAATACCGTTACTGTA